AAGAAGCCTTCAGAGAATTAGGCGGTTTGTCAATCCTAACATTCCTTTGATGGGAATACGATTCAAGATTCAAAATTTCACTAAACTTTTTTTCTTCCAAGAAGTAGATTCTAAATTGCGGTAAGGAATGGCAAATATGAAAATAAGAGCTTCTGTTCGTAAAATTTGTGAAAAATGTCGAATAATCCGTAGGCGGGGGCGAATTAGACTAATTTGTTCCAACCCCAAACATAAACAAAGACAGGGATAATCTAAAAGAAACTCTCTAAAAGACCCAATCTACAAATAAAAAAAAAGGATCCAGTTTGATAGGAAATGGATATATCCATATATTTCTAACTTATATTTATGAAATGATAAAACATGCCAAAAACTATACGTAGAATCGATTTCCGTACGAATCGACGTATTAGTTCACGTAAGAATACACGTAAACTAACAAAAGGAGTTATTCATATTCAAGCAAGTTTCCATAATACCATTGTGACTGTTACAGATGTAAGAGGTCGAGTGGTTTCTTGGTCCTCTGCCGGTACTTGTAGATTTAGAGCTAAAAGAAGAGGGACCCCTTTTGCTGCTCAAACCACAGTGGTAAATGCTATTCGTCCAGTAGTGGATCAAGGTCTGAAACGAGCAAAAGTCATGATAAAAGGGCCCGGTCGAGGAAGAGACGCAGCATTACGAACTATTCGTAAAAACGGTATACGATTAACTTGCATACGGGATGTAACCCCTATGCCACATAATGGCTGTAGACCTCCTAAAAAAAGACGTGTGTAAAAATAAACATTGCACAAATTTCAACAGAAAGAAACGATTCAATATAAAAAATCCAATCAAACAAGAGAAAAAATTCAATAACCTAATCAACTATATATTACTATGAGTCAAAAAAACAGAAGAGGATTTCCTCGGAGATTGCAGTGGAAGTGTGTTGAATCAAGGGTAGACAGTAAACGTCTTTATTATGGGCGCTTTAGCTTGTTTCCACTTAGGAGAGGTGAAGCCGAAACCTTAGGCATTGCTATGCGAAGAGCTTTGCTTGGAGAAATAGAAGGAACATGTATCACACGCGCAAAATTCGGGAGAGTAAGAGTAACACACGAATATTCTTCCATAGCGGGTATTCAAGAATCCGTCAATGAAATTTTAATGAATTTGAAAGAAATTATATTGAAAAGCAATCTATATGGACCTTGTAGCGGGTTGATTTGGGTACAAGGTCCTAGAGATGTAACTGCTCGTGATATCATGGTAGCTCCTTATGTGGAAATCATTGATAATACACAACATATAGCTAGCTTGACGAAAAGAATTGATTTATATATGAAATTAGAAATTCAGAAAAACCGCGGTTATCAAATAAAAAGTCCAAAAAATACCTTACAAGATGGAAGTTATCCTATAGATGCTGTATTCATGCCTGTTCGAAATGCCAATTATAATATTTATTCTTATTTGGATAGGGTTGCAAGAGAAGAGATACTTTTTTTTGAAATATGGACAAATGGAAGTTTAACTCCTAAAGAAGCACTTCATGAAGCTTCACGGAAGTTGGTTGATTTATTTAGTCCCTTTTTAAATACAGAAGAAGAAAACGTCTATTTAGACGAAAATCAACACAAGATTAATTTACCACTTTTTACCTTTCATGAAAACGTAGAGAAATGCAAAAAAAAAAAAAGACTTTCATTTGATTTTGATTGACGAATTAGGATTGCCTCCCAGAATCTATAATTGCCTCAAAAGAAAAAATTTTCCTTATACAGTATCATCGTATCGTTAATTTGATTATATTTAATAATTGAACTATATATAATAATAAGAATCTATTTTTTGAGTTCTATCGCCTACCCAGGGATAGAACTCAAAAATTTTATCCTAAAAACCTGTGGAGGTAACAAAAATGCCACTTTTTGATAGTATTAGTAATAAAAATAAGATTAGGATTCCAAAAGTGCCTGTTGTTCTGTCAGAAGACCAAGAAGAAGAAGAAATCGAGTTCGAAGAAATCGAAATCGAAAAAGAAATGGCAATCGAAAAGGAAGAAGAAAAAGTGAAAGTACGTTGGATTAACTTACACAAGTTTCTTTTTGAAGCTGGGATTGTTTTTTTAAGCGAAAAGCTTAATAGGAAAAAAGGTAAAATCATATTAGGTCTTATTACTTATCTAGCGATATTACATCCTATCGGAGAGTTGCATTTGTTTCTAAACAACTGCGTTTCGGGGTGCCTACGAACAGCTGTTACAATGCACGATGCAATCCAACAGCTGCCAAGACCCGGACATACAGTAGGATGTGGAATGACTGCTTCAGTAGGATCGCTTATCCTCGTTTCAGGACACGAACGCCTAGCGCAGCCTCACGCTAGGATCTTGATTCAGAAACCTAAATTAAAATTTCCAATTAAAAGAAAGAAAAAGAATCCTAATAAAAGAATTATTATCGGTAAAAAGAAAAGAAAGAATCTTAGGCGCTACTTTGATGTTCACGAGGCCAAAAAGCAGTTTGATATACGCTAGGATCTTGATTCAGAAACCTAAATTAAAATTTCCAATTAAAAGAAAGAAAAAGAATCCTAATAAAAGAATTATTATCGGTAAAAAGAAAAGAAAGAATCTTAGGCGCTACTTTGATGTTCACGAGGCCAAAAAGCAGTTTGATATTCTTACTGAATACTTCCACGAGATTTTTGTAGAAAAAACAGGGCAATCCTACGATATTATACAAAAAGACCTGCAAGAAAATGTTGTGATGTCAGCAAAGGAAGCCCAAGATTATGGAATTATTGATGGTCTTACGACAGATTTTAAAATGCAATCTTTGTTACACAAAGCTTTCTTACCAAATCTAGATGATAATTTCGAAGAAAATCGAGATGATACTCCAGGATGGAGATAGGGGGTATTTATTTTAGATATCAAATTCATATTAGAAAAGCTGTGTTTTTTAGCAGTGTGGAGTGGGAGAGCAACTGAAATGTCCCCTTTTGTGGCTATTTTTCGGATAGTGTTTACTAATTTCTCCATAAAAGAGGTAGTGGTTTATATGACAACACTATTTTAAGTTACTTGTGTTCTGAATTTTCTTTACGTTTTGTTGTACGCTATCTTTGGAACTGCATAAGATAAGATAGAAAATTTGTAGTCAACAAGTAATTAATTTAGCAGAATCAAAGTTAAAATACGAAGAATGGGGTTTTCTTTGGTGGCAGCGGATAATTCTATTTTGACTAATATTCTTAATTAGTAATTAAGAATATTAGTCAAAAGAGTGCATTTTTTTTGAGGGAAATTATCTATGATCTATATATTATCGTAATATAAATAGAAGATCAAAAGTATTAATAAAAAAAATGCGCAAATCGTAGATAAAATAACTGATCAGCCCAACAGTCTTAGGCATCATTTTTCCTTTTTATTTTATATGAAAAAAAGTCGTATGGAAAAAAGTCGTATGGAAAAAAAGAAAAGAAGAAAAAAAAATAGCTGTAAAATATGGTTAGAGACAAAACAAACCCTGAGATTGCAGGATATTCTGATCCAACGCCAAGAACTAAAAGAGGTTTTTGTTGAGGGAAAGAACAGATGGCCCCAATACTCTTTAATTCTAGAGACGTATTTAGACTATGACTTCGAATTAATTCTCGAAGAAGAAATTGTATACCAAATACAGGTATTCCCGCGAAACCAGAAATGCTAGTAAAAAAAAAGATCTCGTAGACCCAGGAAAGCAAGGACGAAAGACAGATCATAAAAAGAATGCTTAAGAGCATAAGCACATGGACACTAAGACGTTAATTTTGGATCCAAATTCGAGATTTTCCTTATACAGTATCATCGTATCGTTAATGATCTTTTGAATTATATATAATAATAAGAATCTATTTTTTGAGTTCTATCCCCTACCCAGGGATAGAACTCAAAAATTTTATCCTAAAAACCTGTGGAGGTAACAAAAATGCCACTTTTTGATAGTATTAGTAATAAAAATAAGATTAGGATTCCAAAAGTGCCTGTTGTTCTGTCAGAAGACCAAGAAGAATGGAAAAAAAGAAAAGAAGAAAAAAAAATAGCTGTAAAATATGGTTAGAGACAAAACAAACCCTGAGATTGCAGGATATTCTGATCCAACGCCAAGAACTAAAAGAGGTTTTTGTTGAGGGAAAGAACAGATGGCCCCAATACTCTTTAATTCTAGAGACGTATTTAGACTATGACTTCGAATTAATTCTCGAAGAAGAAATTGTATACCAAATACAGGTATTCCCGCGAAACCAGAAATGCTAGTAAAACAAAAGGTCTCGGAGAACCGGGAAAGCAAGGACGAAAGACAGATCAGAAAAAGAATGCCTAAAAGCATAAGCACATGGACACTAAGACGTTAATTTTGGATCCAAATTCGAGATTTTCCTTATACAGTATCATCGTATCGTTAACCATTTTTTTTGTTCTATCCCTGGGTAGGGGGTAGAACTATACAATTTTATCCCAAGGACCATGGAGGTAACAAAAATGCCACTTAAGATTCGAAATGTGACTTCTTTTGAGGATCCAGAAGAACAAGAAGAAGAAATCGACTTCGAAGAAGAAGAAATCGACTTCGAAGAAGAAGAAATCGACTTCGAAGAAGAAGAAATCGACTTCGAAGAAGAAGAAATCGACTTCGAAGAAGAAGAAGAATATTGGATTAAGTTACGCAGTATGCTTTTGTACAAAAGGGTTCTTATTTTAAGAAAAGTGACTAGGAAAAGGGGATATTTCATAACATCTATTATTTTACATCTGACTATGAAAGATTATACCCAACCTGTAAATTTGCTTCTAAACAATTGCGTTGCCGGACACCTAGCAACTGCAATTGCAGTACAAGAGGCAATCCAAGGGATGCCAACAGACATAAATACAATAGTATGTGGAATGACTGCTTCAGTGGGATCTTTTGTCCTACTTTCAGGAGACATGCGCCTAGCAGAGCCTCGCGCTAGGGTGCTGATTCAGAGACCTAAATTTCGAATGAAAAGGAAAAAGAAAAAGAGGTGTGAGTTCCGTAAGTTTAAGTTCGGGCGTCGGAAGTCCATGGACGCGCTTCGTCGTATTGAGGACTACATCTGCAAGATTTATGTAGAAAAAACGGGGCAATCCTACGATATTATACAACAAGACCTGAAGAGAACGCGGTTGATGTCAGCAAAAGAAGCCCAACATTATGGAATTATTGATCGTATTATGACGGTGGATAATATTCTCTTACCAGAAGAAAATCTAGTTCCAGTGGGTATTGAGTTTCCTTCTTTGTTTATTAATTAAATCTTTGTCAAAGTTCGACAAAAATATAGATGCTAATCTAGAAGAAAATTTAAATTTTCTTCTAGATGAAAATCCGGAAGAAAATCGGATTCCCGTGGGTTTTGAGTTTCCTTCTTTGTTTATTAAATCTTTGTTAGATTTCAACAAAAATCTAGACGATAATCCAGATGGAGATAATACAGGAGACCAATAAAAAAATTCTACTGGCAAGGCTTATTTTTTTAGTAACCTGGAGTGCCAAAGCGTGCGTACTGTCCCCTTTAAGTGGCTATTTTTCTATTGATTTTTACCTCGACCCCCCCCCAAAAAAAAAAAAAAAAAAAGATATTTTTTAACTGAATTTTGTTATCGTGCGGAACTGCATAAGATAAGATAGAAATTTGTAGTCAACAAGTAATTGGTTTAGCAGAATCAAAGTCAAAATACGAAGGATAGGGTTTTCTTTGGTGGCAGCGGATAATTCTATTTTGACTAATATTCTTAATTACTAATTAAGAATATTAGTCAAAAGAGTGCATTTTTTTTGCAGGAAATTGGGCAAATAAAACGAATTTCATCTTTCATGGACGTTGCTAAGATCTTTCCATTTAGCAGCACCTTAAGATGGCATAGCCTTAAAGTGAAGGAAGTGAAAGGCGAGGTTCAAATGAATTTCGTATCGAGATTGGTTGAAAGGCTTGATGTTATGTTGCCTTTAAGACAACCTAAGAACCTTCTCGTTGCACTTGACAACTCATCGTTTTTCAGATAGTATTTTTGAAAAAAGCAAAATAGTGTGGTCAGGAAAGTTAGAGCATATACAAATTGAAATATTAATATACAGATTCAATATCTAGAATTTATGGAAACCCATTATTCAATAAAAAAAAAAGAATTGAAAAAGAAATGAAAATGACAGTAGTACAGCTTAAACCCCCTTATTTCGGTTTCGATGACAGCGTATTCATCAAGCCGTCGTCGTGTGTAGCGAGTAAGGCAATAAGGTTTCTGTTAGTGCTATACTTTGTCGTTCATAGTAAGGTTTAGAAGATAATCCGAATCGAATAATTCAAAAAAATCTTATAATAATATTGTATAATTCATACAATATTATTTATTATACGAATATTCTATTCTCTTCATTTTGTCTTAATTCTATAGGGTTCAATAATTGATTAAATACATTATTCTAAATAAATACATATTTCTAAAAAAAGGGGGTTTATGGTAAAAAATTCATTTATTTCCGTTATTTCACAAAAAGAAAAGGAAGAAAACCAGGGATCTGTTGAATTTCAAGTATTCCGTTTTACCAATAAGATACGAAGACTTTCCTTACATCTGGAATTGCACAAAAAGGACTATTTATCTCTGAGAGGTCTGCGAAAATTTGTATCAAAACGTCTAAAAAAAAAATAGTAAAGGAGCAATGTACCATGAATGGAATCAAATATGCAGTATTTACAAACAAAAGTATTCGGTTATTCGAGAAAAATAATAAAACTATTAATGTCAAATCAGGATTAACTAATATTATATATATATATATATATAAAACTATTCCACTAAAATAGAAAGGGAGGGCCATAAATATGGGAATAAAAGCATTTTTTTATAAACTACTTAATACAATATTCAATTCTGTTATGGGGTCCGGACTTTTTTGTGGATTTATAACCGCATCCACCGTAGGTCTCGGATATTTCTTCGTTGTATCCAGCTTCTTCAAAAAAGACATCCAGAAACGGGTAGCAGCAATGACTGGTTTTCTTATGGGACAGTTCGTGATGTTCACATCGATCTATGATGGGCCGCTACATCAAGTATTGGTTCAACCTCATAACCTAATTATGCTATTTCTAAGCTCGTTTTTCGTACAGCTCTTCTGGACCAATCTAAAAACTTTGCGCAACACGGAGTTTTTGCATCCTGAAGATGCTATCATTAAAAGAAGGCGCGTTCTCCGCCTTCAATTGGAATTTATGCTGAATTTCTTTGTGCAATTATGCAACCCCTACCTTGAACCTGATTCAATGGTACCCAGATTAGTCAGCATTTTTCTCTACAACAACGAGAATAAGATCTTATTTGTAATATATAGTTTTATTGGTTGGTTAATTGGTCACGTTTTCTTCATGATTTTGTTTATGAAATTGTTACAATTCATAATAGATTGGGTACGTAATCATTTTTTTGAATCTTAAATAAAA